CCTCATACGGCTCAGCAATCAATTATTTTGGTGTCCCCTCTTAATCTACCCTATCTAACTAAATAAGATTTCTCATACATAAATATATCCCATTTTTGTTTCTCGGGTTAACCAGAAGGGGCTAATTACATTTACATAAGTTTTAAACTTTCATTTTGATTCAAAATAAGTTTTATCTTTTCTCCTACCTTCAGAAAAATGAACCCCGCTATCGTTAGCTTTTTCTGAAAGGTAACTATCTCAGTTTCATTTTCATATAGAATCTTTGAAAAAGACTTTCCTCTCCAAGAAAGAAAGGACTTACTATCTTTGGGATCTGATGCTACACCGCTGCTCAATACCTTAGTGGATCAACTCTATTACATAAGTTGATTCCTAACTTATATCTCATATCATGACATAAGTAAGCAGTTTTTTCTTATTGTATCGGCCCAAAATCTCACTAGTTGATCTTTACGGCGCTTCCCCTATCAATTAGATCTTTTATCTATCCATAGAATATAGTATTATAGGCATATCTATTTCTTCATTTTTTGGCTTTTATGAAGTCTCTTTCTTTGCTACAGCTAATAAAAATCGTTGCTTTGTACGATACATATGTAGAAAGCCTATCCTCTAGTATTTACTAGCGTATTTTATCTTTCTTTCCTTCTTTCTATAGTGGAGATAGTCGCACGTAATGACAGATCACGGCCATATTATTAAAAGCTTGTGGTAAGAATGGGTTTCGTTCTAGTGCCCGGAAATAATATTCCAAAGCTTTTGTATGTTCTCCGTTACTTGTGTGGATAAGGCCTATGTTATACAGTATATAACTTCGATCATAGGGATCAATTTCGAGTCTCATAGCTTCATAATAATTCTGTAAAGCTTCCGCATAATTTCCTTCGGATTGAGCTGACATCCGTTACGGTCGTTCATTCTATTCAAAGAATCCCCGTTTCAGAACCGTACGTGAGATTTTCATCTCATACGGCTCCTCCCTTCTGTGCATAATGAATGATAATAATCCATGGGACCAAAAGAATATTGAAATATTCTCATTATGAACTGACAGGGACTAGTGTTTTTACAAGAAATCTCTAGCCAGCCTTCCTGCAAGAGGTCTTTTCTTAACACTAATCGTGTTGTTGCTAGATAGAAAAGGTTACTCCAACAATTTCTTTGTCCTCAACGCCCCCTATTTCCAGGAATTAGTCACTTCAACAGTCTTTGATGGTTATATAGGTATCCAAAGTACAAACGAGATGGATGTTTGTTGTCTCAACCATTCTTGTTAGTTCCGATCCCGATAAGGAAAGGGATAATTTATAACAAAGTTTTTTTGTTGATTCCTAGGTGTAGTGCTTCTTCCCCTATGCCGCCTATTGGTACTGATGGAGTAGGATTGACCTCTAATACAGAAAGAACCTATAGGTGTAACCTTTCGCTCAATACTAGATTAGAAAATTGAAGCATCTGAGGCTGCATCAATCGGGGATACACAATAGAAGGAATAGTTCTATTTCCAAACTTCACCTTCAAGAAGCGTAGATTTTTTCAGGTTTATTTCAATAAACGCTTTTCGTTTTATAACGAATCCAACCCTGCGTGCCTTTAGTCGCAAGACGTAGAACATTAAATAGAATCAAATCACACCATCTCTATAATAGGTAAATGCCTCCTTTTCTCCGGAAGTTGTCGGAATTATTCGTAATAAGATATTGGCCACAATTGAAAAGGTCTTATCAATAAAATTTCCATTTATCCGTGATCTAGGCATAGTTCGCAATCCATTCTATAATTCTTCTCATTACCTCGCGTGGGAAAAGAATCCCACAAACAAAGGAATTGTATAGGACGAAATAACATAAAAAAAGACTTGTTCTAAATATTCAATTTCTTTTTCCTACAGATTATGATAACTTGAAAAGTTTTTTTATTATGATTCAAAGAGGAAAAAGAATAGAATAATCATTCTATGATAAAAATCCCATCCATTTTAATATTTCGAATTGTTATAATTGGTTGGTCGTACCTATACTTCAAAAATATGAATGGCTCGCTATTCACCCGATTTCTGGGTCATAATCATAAAATTTTGTCGGAGAGATGGCCGAGTGGTTGAAGGCGTAGCATTGGAACTGCTATGTAGGCTTTTGTTTACCGAGGGTTCGAATCCCTCTCTTTCCGTACCTTCGCCTAATTCAAGAGTGTTATTGACCACAATGGATCAAATAACAAGGAATAGGATTATTCCAAGAGGTAGACCTTTCTTTGAAATGAATTCTCTATTCCTAATTGGGGTGGTACGAAAAATACTGATATAAGGGTAGCCAAGACATACAAATATCCCCGTGGACCCATTTATGATACATGAATGGGGAAAATCTCCGGATCAAACCCCTTAGCTTCGGTCGATTTACTTTGGCGAAAAGGGGGCAAAATTCTCCGAATCCTTGCCTAACTATTTTAGTTAGGTTCAAGTCTGACGGGAATAATATTCTACGACTAGCAACTCGTTTATTTTCAAACCGACCCACTTACTATCTATTATTTGATTGACTAACCCCTTATATTGGGATGAGTGAAGAGTCAAATGTTTTGGCAATTCTTCATGGGAGGATGAATCAAGATAATTTTGAATCAGAGCTTTGGATTTTTGTTCATCCCTCGTCGTAATAATATCTCGGGGTTTGCAGCGATAACTTGGTATATCTACTATATGACCATTAACTAAAATATGTCTATGGTTAACTAATTGCCGAGCTCCAGGAATGGTCGAAGCCATACCCAATCGAAAAAGTATGTTATCCAAACGCATTTCAAGTAATTGTAGTAAAACCTGACCAGTTGACCCTTTGGCTTTTCCGGCGATACGAACATATTTAAGTAATTGTCGCTCTGTCAGACCATAATGAAACCGCAATTTTTGTTTTTCTTCTAGACGAATACGATATTGAGACTTTTTCACAGAACGCGATTGATTTCTAAGATCATTTCCGGGTTTAGGCCTTTTACTAGTTAGTCCCGGTAAAGCCCCCAGACGGCGTATTTTTTTGAAACGAGGCCCTCGGTAACGAGACATAAAAACTCCTTTTTTTATTTACAAAATAAACCTAAATTAAGACTGAACTAAACGATAAACGAAAAAAATCTACTGAAGTTAAGTACTGTACTACAAAGAAGAATTAGATGAATTGTATCAATATTCAGACTCTTTTGTATATATAGCAAGGTAGACATACTTTGTCCTAATTTGTTCTGTAGAGATCTAACCAACCGCTCGAATCCGTTTTTTATTCATGGTTGGAAGTTCTTACGACATAATAGATCCGCTATTTTTGAAAAAAGGAAAGAAGTCTTTTCAATATTCCTTGAGTTCAAGGAGACATTATTAATCATGTAAAAAATATAAATATAGAACAAATAGAGAAAAGCCGGCTATCGGAATCGAACCGATGACCATCGCATTACAAATGCGATGCTCTAACCTCTGAGCTAAGCGGGCTCACATAACAGAAATTGTGTTGTGCATAGGAATTCAGTCAACTACTTAGCTCTTAGTTATTCAAAATAGATAATGAATATGAATAGAGAAAAAATGAATACTGAATATAATGTTATTTTATAACAATATAATATAACATAAGAATTTATATAACGATAAATAGAATGATATATGATATCAAAATTTTCAATGGGAAGAAATTATAAATTTTTTCTTTTCCAGGATTCTCTTTTATATTTATAATGAATATGATGATCAATATCTTAATTCTAAATTATTAGAAATTAATAAAAAATATAGCATTATAAAAAGAATCGAACGTTCAAGTATTTAAAATCGCGCGGGAAAAGTGAGAGGAAGAGAGGAATATATATGTGGTATATATCCATCCATATTGAATTGCAGATACATCAATGATAGAATTATTTCTGATTAAACCAAATATAACTCCTTCAATAGAGAAATAAGGGGTAGATAAGAAAGAAATAAAATAAATCGAAGAGGAGTAAAGAGAGAAACCCTTTAGTAGATAGATATCTAATTAATTCAACGGTTAACGGTTCCAGCATAAACGAAAGAAAGAAGGGGATGGCATCCTAGTGAGATCTTCGTCTCAAACTAAAAAGGGGATATGGCGAAATCGGTAGACGCTACGGACTTGATTGGATTGAGCCTTGGTATGGAAACCTACTAAGTGATAACTTTCAAATTCAGAGAAACCCTGGAATTAAAAATGGGCAATCCTGAGCCAAATCCTGTTTTCAGAAAACAAATTAAGGGATTTCTGAAAGCGAGAATAAAAAAAGGATAGGTGCAGAGACTCAATGGAAGCTGTTCTAATGAATGGAGTTGACTGCGTTGGTAGAGGAATCCTTCTATTAAATTTGAATTTAAACTCCATAAAGAATGAGGGATGAACCTATATACGATACGTACGTATACGTACTGAAATATCAAAGATTCTATTAATGTCGCCCTAACTATTTTTTTACATAAAAAAAGAAATAATTTTTGTGAATTTATTCCAAGTTGAAGGAAGAATCGAAAATTCAGTGATCAAACCATTCACTCCATAGTCTGATAGATCTTTTGATGAACTGATTAATCGGACGAGAATAAAGATAGAGTCCCGTTCTACATGTCAATATCAATACCGACAACAATGAAATTTATAGTAAGAGGAAAATCCGTCGACTTTATAAATCGTGAGGGTTCAAGTCCCTCTATCCCCACAAAAAGGCCCATTTTACTCCCTAACTGTTTCTTTATACTTCTACTCTTTTTTCTTTTCGGCAGCGCCCCCAAATTAGTTTTCTTTCTCATTCACTGTACTATTTCACAAAAGGATCGGATCAGAAAAGCCTCTCTCGTATCACAAGTCTTGTGGTTTTTATGTAAAAAAGAAAATCTATGATCAAGGAATCCCCGTTTGAATCATTCACAGTTCACATCATTATTTTCAACTTCAAAAGTTTTCTTTTTTGAAGATTCCGGAAATTCCAGGGCCTGG